GGTGTGGCGAAAGAACAAAACAATATCTGATTCTGAAATCAAGGAAAGATATTGAAAAATAGATTTTGGAAATCAACTTTTCTATGTAGCGGAAAAGAATAGCGATTTATTCCTATGGAGCATCCAGTAACAAACAAGAAGATTAAATCATAAATATCAACAAATTCTTGCTTTGCGTAGGCTAAGGAAATAAAAGGAAATCCGCTTGTACAATTTAATCTATATCGAATTTAAATATCAGAATAGCTGATATAGTCATCATTCAATGGGTCAGGTCCACTTACTTTTTCTTTATTTTGAATTTTTTGGTGGGTTTCATAAGAACAATGGAAAAAAAAGAACACTTTGGTTTGGCGATTAATAAGAGGAATTGGATATCTATAATATTTCTATTATATTCCAGGACAAAAAATTTGAATAATGAGACATGAAAAGAACTACTATGTGACTACGAGTAGACTACTCCTACTCCTAATAAGTAATAAGTGCAATTAGTCATTATGATAATGACTAAATGTTCAACTCCCTAACTATAACTCTGAATAATCAGAATTCATTATAATGGGGGTTATCTTTTTATTTTTTTAGAAAAAAATAGAGATATTTTTCGCTGAAAAATGAGGGTTAAAACTTGAGTTTAGTGGAAAAAGCCCTTTATCGGATTTGAACCGATGACTTACGCCTTACCATGGCGTTACTCTACCACTGAGTTAAAGGGGCCGTTTTATTCAATTCATGAATTAGCCATTTTCATTTTCCATTATGAGTTTACTGCATATATGCATATATGTATATATGTACTATATGTATATAATATATACATATATGCATAGGAGTTCATTCAGGAACAAAAAATTGGATTTATTCCGAAAATGAGTCAAATTTTTATTATTATTATTTTTATTGATAATAAAATTTTATCAAAAATAAATGCAGTGAATTGTTTCAGGGCCAACCCCACTTGTTTATGTTTACTGACGCATCTGAACAACAATCACTTGATTGAAAAATGTACTAATGCGACATGGAAATAGATTCAAGATATTTTCATGAATCATGTGAATGAGGAGATTCATACCCTGAACGGAATTTTTATAAAATAGAAAATTTCTATCCTTTTTTACTTTTCTGGTTTAGTGTGAGATAGTGATAGGCAGATTTTATCTGAACACTAAACGAAACGATGAGTTCAAATTGAAGAAAATCAATTAAATAAGATTTTAATCTTTTTTCTGTCAGACCAAGCGAATCACTGCCTGAACTGAGGGAATCCTATATCTCCTTTCATTATAATTCTAGACCTCTTTTCATTATAATATAGTATGTATGGGATGTTTCATTCATGAATCATCAAATAAAAAAATTCTATGAAATCATAACATAAAAGTAGGAAAGACTCTTTGAATATAGTTATACCATTAGATTATATTGACAATTCCAAAAAACTGCTCATACTATCATCATAGTATGATGACGGTCGGGCGTATATGCCCCTATCGTCTAGTGGTTCAGGACATCTCTCTTTCAAGGAGGCAGCGGGGATTCGACTTCCCCTGGGGGTAGGGTACTATGAAAATAAGTTTGATTATAAATTATTAATAAGCCTAGAATGAATTCTTCCTGGGTCGATGCCCGAGCGGTTAATGGGGACGGACTGTAAATTCGTTGGCGATATGTCTACGCTGGTTCAAATCCAGCTCGGCCCAATAATTCACCGCTACATGAATATGATATAACCAATTTGTCTTCCATAAACGGAAATGCCTGATCCGTAGAAATAAAGAGAAAGAGTCTATTTTTTCTCTATCCATATTTTTCTCAGTCCTTCTGTTCTTATCTTTCTAACGATCTAGATTCATGATACTTTAATTAATAAAAAATTAATAAAACTAAAACAATTAATAAAACTAAAACGTAATCTTAATTCTTAATTAAAGTATCATGAAAAGCATGAAAAGAAAACTAGTCTTTTTTTTTTCTCATTGAAAGATTGATTATCCTTTTTTAGAAAAAAAATAATCACTTAATCTGTGTCTCACTCTCACTATAGTCCATATCATATGTGGATATGATATCAGTATATCATTCGTGGCTTTCTTACAATACGACAAATAGAATGTTCTTCTGATTCCATCAAGAACATGTATGCCATATACTTCGCTGGGATTGTAGTTCAATTGGTCAGAGCACCGCCCTGTCAAGGCGGAAGCTGCGGGTTCGAGCCCCGTCAGTCCCGAACTAGGATCCGATGAATCGATCAATTCATCTATCTTTTTTCACGGAAAAGGGGCGCAGGAAGCAAGATCTAATCCCCAGTGGGGGTCTTTATTTCTTTTGTTTTTCGTTTCGCCTTTAGACAAATACGGGTACAGGAATTTCCATTTCTTCCATTACTACCCCTTGATAAGGGGGAGACATATCATATGTGGATTAGTACAATCGGTGGTATTACTATATTCAATTCAGTATTTTAAGAGATATCATCCTCGTCTTACTTTCTTTTTCGATTGTTCTTGATCAATGAAATGGAGTAAAGTGTCCATATTTTACCGGGAGTACATACACAAATTGTATTATTGTAGTCGTTTAATGTACGATAGACTATGAACTTAACAAAATTACCTCAACAGAGTACTTTTCAGGTTAAACCACACCTTTTCTAGATCCGACTTTGTTTGTGTATCCTCAATGACTAATTCGAAACAATCTATCTCATTCTCATGCAAATTGCAGACTGCAATTTTGATGTATGTGTTCCAGTCCAAATCCAAGAAAGAGGATACTAAAAAAAAAATAAAAAAGATCAAGCAATGACCCTTTTCAGTAAATTTGTTGTAATATTAGATTAGATCTTTTTTTTTTAATCCCTTCTTTTTTCCATTTCACTTCTACTGTTTGGATTTGATCTGTGTATGACCCATAGAATATCGGTCATATCATAATAATACCTCATAATTGTATGTATCATAATTGTATGTATAAGTATAAGAAAAAAGAAGGCTAATTGTATAAGATTGTATAAGATAAGGAAAACGGCAGGTTATAGAAAAAAAGCGGAAAAGGATGAAAAATGCAATGGCATTCCTAATCCAATAAAAAATTCCATTTCGGAGTTAATTTAATATGGATAAAGGATCTTCCTTTGTTATACTATTCAATTCTCGACAATGAATCGATTTGCTAGATCATATATTGTTATTCATAATATTGATCCGATTCAGTATCATCAGGATGCAATTGATTCCATTGAATTTACAGGAGTCAAATTTAGAATCTCTATGGGATTACATCCCGAGTTATTGCGAAGAATAAAAAAAGAAACAATAAGATTATGGAAGTCAATATTCTAGCATTTATTGCTACTGCACTGTTCATTCTAGTTCCTACTGCTTTTTTACTTATTATCTACGTAAAAACAGTCAGTCAAAATGATTAATTTGAATCAAACTTGAATTATTAGTTCTTATCAATCATTGAAGAAATGAAAGAAAGGGATTAAAAAAGGAATTCCAAGTCTTAAATGAAATGATCTGGTTGGAATCATAAAGTGTGGTAGAAAGAACTATAAATAGTTCTTTCGGCCACACTAGAGAATATTGTATATTATCTAATATTGTATGCTATGAGATTATCAACCATATATGATATATAGTTGTATTGTATACAACTAGACTTTATCTAAATAGAGGGTTTATACATATACATACAATATGTATGTATATGTATTAGATGTACATCTAATTAGTCGATTAGTACATCGAAATAGCAGTCTAATTCTATTTCTTTTTTTCGATACATCCACTTGATTTCGATCAACCCAAAATAATCGAAAGCCAATTCTTCTAATTCTTTCCTGGGTTTCTTATAATTTTATATATGGGTCCCAAGATCCATCGAAACGAAAGAATCAATGGCAATGGGGGAAGAATAGTATGGGAATATACTATAGCAAAAGAAAACAAAACCAAGGAATTTTTTTTATTTCCCATCCCAAGAAGTCATTGATTGAGCCATTAACAGATGATCTACAAAATTCTATGGTAACTTCTTCAGGTTTGGAAAAGAAGTAGATTAGTAAAGTAAAGGGTACCCCGTCCATTTTTCATGCTTAAACATGACGTGAGATGAGTCAAAAAAGCATAAAAAAATTTCGAAGATTTTAATAAAAAATGTTAAATTTGAAAACAAATGAAATGTGAAATGTATTATGATATGTGGTGGATTGCTCAGCGGAAGAAAGATCCAATTTTATTATGTGTAGAGCCTCTTTGTACAACCACTAGTCATTTCCAGTAGAAAGTCTGTATCGTCGTAATCTAATAGCAGAACGACTTTTTATTAGAACAGTGAAAGTAAAGAAAGAGAGAAACAAATAAAGAAATGTTTTTTTCTCATTGTAATATCCATAATTTTGGTAAGAGCTAGTTTATCAAAATCGAATATTTAGGAAGAATTCGGTTGGAAAAAATTTCCTATCATGCGTAGATTTGAGTTTTGAAATACAACTAAACTATAGTAATCATTCATTGTTTGATCGAATGGTTATTATTCATTATTGTATTCTAGTATAATTTTGAAAGAGAGACTTTGAAAATAAAGTTTCGCAAAACAATCAATTAAACAATTGATCCAATTCAATTACTCAATTGATTACTCAATCAATTAGTAGTATCCCTAGAGTCCACTCCTTCCCCATACTACGAGTGAAAGAGAAAATGTAAAGACTACCATTAAAGCAGCCCAAGCGAGACTTACTATATCCATGTGAATTATGTCTCCTATTTTTATGAATGAAGGAATTATTCCATTATTGATCAATAATCATAGTGGATTCAATGGTGCAGAGTCAAAATAGTATTCTGACTTAAGACTATTGATGAACCAATTTAATGAATTCACTCGTAACAAATTCATTATAGTATTTCTAGTAGAATTTAGAATTGGAAGGCATTAAGTACAAATGCAATACACACACCTTTTCCTTCAAAATAGCAAAGGAA